GGGAGTCCTATGCATTTTGGATGGCTTACTTAATAATACTTAAAATTCAAAATCGAATTAATAATCGAGATTCCTTGCCGATACTTTAATAAAAAAGAAATGCATTTAATGAATAGCATAAGATTCATTGAGTTCTCTTCGCACTTCTTTGTCAAAGTGTAGAATGAAAAAGCTAATGAATCTTAAACCCATTGATAAAAGAAAAAAGAGGATAAATACTATGGTTGGGGAATAAAAGAGGGTTTGTTGGGGATAGAGGGACTTGAACCCTCACAACTTATAAAGTCGACGGATTTTCCTTTTACTAGAAATTTCATTGTTGTCAGTATTGACATGTAGAATGGGACTCTCTCTTTATCCTCGTCCGATTAATCTCCACTTTTTAAAAGATCTCAAAAACAATGAATGAAGGATTTGATTACTCAATGTTCGAGTAGAATGGATTCAGAATTTTCTATTTCATAATAATTCTGAATTTCATTTTCAAAAATAAATAAAGAACCTATATTATGATATTATGATATAGGATTCTGTGATTAATCCTTTGGTTTGCTATGCCAGTATCCATACGTGTGTATTAGATCTATAAAGCCCTTCTTTCTCTAATTTAGAGGGAGTTTCCCTACTAACACAACGTAATTACCTCGATTCGTTAGAACAGCTTCCATTGAGTCTCTGCACCTATCCTTTTCCTTTGGGTTCTAGTTTGAGAACCGCTTGTTTATCAAAAGTGGGATTTGGCTCAGGATTGCCCATTTTTAATTCCAGGGTTTCTCTGAATTTGGAAGTTACCACTTAGCAGGTTTCCATACCAAGGCTCAATACAATCAAGTCCGTAGCGTCTACCGATTTCGCCATATCCCCATTTTCCTTTTCTTTGAAACTAGGATTCCTTGTGTAATTTCATTTATCTCTTAGTTTTTTTGAATCATTGAATTCATTATTCGACGTAGTCTAGCAGCTCATCTCTATTTGATAGACCCCACTTATTGCAATTCTGAATTGCATTGATTCTATCGTTGATATATTTCCAATTCAATCGGAATCAATATATTCCAAAGTTTCCCCCCCCTTTTTTTTATAGTATTCTAAATCATACTATAACGCTTGATATTCATTCTTTTTTTTTTTCTAAGCAGAACTTCCAATGTGGAACTAGTTAATAACTAAGATTAATAATTAAGATCTTACATTTTACAGATTTCCTATATATATTCCTATTTGTTACACTATTTCTGTTATGTAAGCCCGCTTAGCTCAGAGGTTAGAGCATCGCATTTGTAATGCGAGGGTCATCGGTTCAAATCCGATAGTCGGCTTTTTTCTCTGTCGATGTTCCATGAACAAAAATCTCTCTTTTCCTCCGAATTAAATGGAGAATCCAGAGTCTATTATGTTGTTCTACCTTACAATTTTGCTAGATACAAAACATTAAAATATATAATATATATACAAAAAGTCCAGATGTTGATGAAATTACGTTTTTTGTGGTACTGTGGTATTTTAGTAGATTTTACTCTGTTTATCCTTTAGTTTAATTCAGTTTTAATTTCGATGTATTCTGTAATGTAAATACAATGAAATTTATTGTGTAAAATGAAATTTCAATAAAATAAAAAAGGAGTCTTCATGTCCCGTTATAGAGGACCTCGTTTAAAAAAAATACGCCGTCTGGGAGCTTTACCAGGACTCACTAGAAAAACACCTAAATCCGGAAGTAATCTGAAAAAGAAATTCCATTCTGGGAAAAAAGAGCAATATCGTATTCGTCTTGAAGAAAAACAGAAATTGCGTTTTCATTATGGTCTGACAGAACGACAATTACTTAGATATGTACATATGGCCGGAAAAGCAAAAAGGTCAACAGGTCAGGTTTTACTACAATTACTCGAAATGCGTTTGGATAATATCGTTTTTCGATTGGGTATGGCTTCAACCATTCCTGGGGCCCGGCAATTAGTTAACCATAGACATATTTTAGTTAATGATCGTATAGTTGATATACCAAGTTTTCGTTGCAAACCCCGAGATATTATTACTACGAAGGATAACCAAAGATCAAAACGCCTCGTTCAAAATTCTATTGCTTCATCCGATCAGGGCAAATTGCCAAAGCATTTGACGGTTGACACATTGCAATATAAGGGACAAGTACAAAAAATCCTAGATAGGAAATGGGTCGGTCTCAAAATAAATGAGTTGTTAGTTGTAGAATATTACTCTCGTCAGACTTGAACTTAACGAAAAAAGGAAAGGTTCATAAAAATTTTTCCCCTTTCCCCGAACTAAATCGCCCTAAGGCTCTTAATTCGTATTTTCCCATTCACCTAGTAGAAATAGATTCACCTTAGAATCCTTTTTCTTTTTTGTTATTTAGTCTATGTGTATTTTACATACCGCAGCAATTTGCTATAGAGAATTTCTATTAAATAAAGATATTATTGCTGCAATAAATTGTTATTTGATTTGATACATTGTGATCGGTAACGTTGATGAATTAAGAGAAACGGAAAGAGAGGGATTCGAACCCTCGGTAAACAAAAGTCTACATAGCAGTTCCAATGCTACGCCTTGAACCGCTCGGCCATCTCTCCTACATAATCTTATTATGGAAAAAAACTGAGTGAATAGCGAGTTTTCGTATCCCTGAAGTACAGGTTACAGCTACAACCGCTGGGGGATTCCATGGCTCTATTGGAAAAATTTCTTTTCATCTAAGTGGAAGGATCCAGGATTTTTTTACTAGGAATTACGCTCCAAAAAAAGTTTTTCTTTGGGGAGAAAACCTAAATAAAAAGAGAATGGAACAATTCTTCTTATTCCATAAGAAAATAAAGGAACCCCTTAATTCTATTTGCATAAGGTACGTTATGCTGTACAATCTAAATAAAAAAAGGGGTACGCGATAATTAATGACTTTGAAAACGCGAAATAGCTGATGAGAGAAGTTGTTGTTGAGAAATAGGAAAGTGGAATTAAATCCAATCTTAGTCAAATATTTCATATCTCTTCTTATCCAAACAGAAGGAAAAGGAGACAATTCAATTTTAGTTGAGCGGAAAATCCATACCTCTCTTATCCATTTAGAGCATATGGATCGATTTATACGAATCGAATGTTTTGTTTTTATGTTATTTTGTGATAGAATGAAAAGAATTCTATATAGAATGGATTGGGAATTATGCCTAGATCCCGTATAAATGGAAATTTCATTGATAAGACCTCCTCGATTGTAGCCAATATTTTATTGCAAATAATTCCGACAACTTCAGGGGAAAAACGGGCATTTACTTATTATAGAGATGGTGCGATTTGAGTCTTTTTTTTGTTTGTTTTTTTTAGCCCTACCCACATCTCAGTCTTACGAGAAAGAGAGGGGTTTCACGTAGAGAGAACAAAATTAGTAAAGGAAACCCACGCTTGGGGAAGGTGAGGTGTGAACTAACAATTCCTTCTGTCGTGTATCCTCGATTGATGTGGCTTCAAATGCTTCAATTGTAGATTTGAGTATTGAGCGAAAGGTTACACCTACAGGATGGGTTCCATATTACAGGCCAATCCTACTCTACTAGTACCAATAGGCAGCATAAGGGAGAAAAGCACTACACCTCGAAATAGGAATCAACAAGAGAAAAACTTTGTTAGAAATTAGCCCTTTCCTGATCGGTATCAGGGTTGGGAAGAATGGTTGGGATAACAAACAACCATCAGGTTTGTACTTTGGATACCCTTATAACCATCAAAGGTCGTTGAAGTGGCTAATTCCTATAAATAGGAGGCGTTGAGAACAAAGAAATTCTTGGAGCTATCGTTTTCCTCTAGCATTAATAGAATTTATTGGTGTTAAGAAAAACCTCTTGAGGGAAGGTTGGCTAGAGATTTCTTGGAAAAATACCAGCCCCTTTCGGTCCATAATGAGATGGGACTAATTCGATTTTCATTCTATAGATTTTTCGCTTAGTATTATGTAAAGAAGGGAGGAGCCGTATGAGATGAAAACCTCATGTACGGTTTTGAAACGGAGATTTTTTGAATAGAATGAACGACCGTAACGGATGTTGGCTCAATCCGAAGGAAATTATGCGGAAGCTTTGCAGAATTATTATGAAGCTACGCGACTAGAAATTGATCCCTATGATCGAAGTTATATACTATATAACATAGGCCTTATACACACAAGCAATGGAGAGCATACAAAGGCCTTGGAATATTATTTCCGGGCGCTAGAACGAAACCCCTTCTTACCACAAGCTTTTAATAATATGGCCGTGATCTGTCATTACGTGCGACTATCTCCACTATAGAAAGAAGAAAAAAAAGATGAAATTTTCTAGTAAATACTAGAAAAAGGGCTTTCTACATAGGGATCGTCAAAACAACGATTTTGCCCTATCAGCTGTAGGAAGGAAGGACACTTCATGAGAATCCAAATAGGAATAAAGTAGAGCCTATACTACTACTCTATGGATAAAGTCTCAAATTGATAGAGAAAGCACCGTAAAGATCAATTAGTGAGCGACTAGGTCGATACAACTAAAAAAAACTGCTTAATTATACCATAATATGGGGCACAATTTAGGAATCCACTTATGTAATACAGTCGATCCACTAAGGGATTAAGCAGCGGTGTAGTATCAGATCCCAAAGATAGTAAGTTCTTTTTTCTTCCTTATGAGAAAAAGTCTTTTTCAAGGATTCTATAGAAATTTCATATATGAAAGAAACGAAACCGAGATAGTTACCTTTCAGAAAATTCGAACGAAGGATATAGGTCTATCTATGCTTCATTCTTCTGAAGGTGGGAGAAAAGATCAAACTGATTATTGATCAAAATTAGGGTTTGAAACTTAGGTAATTAACTTCTTCCGCTTAACCCAAGAAGAAATTGGATCGATTTTTGAGAAATCGAATTCAGTTAAGATAGGGGAAATAAAGATAGGAATTTCTGAGCCGTATGAGGTAGGAAACTCTCAAGTACGGTTCTAGGGGAAGGAAATGCCTATTCCGACCGAGGAGAACAGGCCATTCTACAGGGTGATTCGGAAATTGCGGAAGCTTGGTTTGATCAAGCTGCTGAGTATTGGAAACAAGCTATAGGGCTTACTCCGGGAAATTATATTGAAGCACAGAACTGGTTGAAGATTACGAAGCGCTTTGAATTTGAATAAGGGCACTCTACTTTTTCGGAAAAAAGGTGATTTGGTTGTTGATCTATTAATCAAATAATTTAGGGGGGAAGATCGAATCAAGAATTTCATTATATCCTTTTCTTCTACCTTCGATTTTATATCAAATTTCATAAGGATAAACAATAGGGATGGGCTCTAGAACAGAAGAGAATAAAGCAAATAAAAGGGGTCATTCCTGCCTAATATATATATCAGGGTGGTCTTATTCCAAATTCTAATGAGTTATCTTGGAATTTGGAATCGAATAAAAAATCTATATTATGCTCACTCAAGGAAAGTAGATGTAGATAGGGACTTATACTCTAAAAAAAATACACTAGCTTCTTAAAAAAATTTATTACGTCGGGAAATAATTTTCCCGGATAACCGTTGTCCGTTAGGCACCTAATTCTTATGTCATAATAGATCCGAACACTTGCCTCGGATTGACTTCAATATATAATTGCTCCAGTGAATAACTAAAAAAAAATAGAAGGACGGTAGATAGTAAAGAAAAAGGCTAACCATAATATCTATCTTTCAAAGATTCACTAAAAAGACAGTTGGCAGGTCTCTTTGTATGTCTTGTCCGGAAAGAGGAGGACTTAATGATTATTCGTTCACCGGAATCAGAAGTTAAAATTGTTGTGGATAGGGATCCTGTAAAAACATCTTTTGAGGAATGGGCCAGACCCGGGCATTTCTCAAAAACATTAGCTAAGGGCCCTGATACTACCACTTGGATCTGGAACCTACATGCTGATGCTCACGATTTCGATAGTCATACTGGTGATTTGGAGGAGATCTCTCGAAAAATCTTTAGTGCTCATTTTGGCCAACTCTCCATTATCTTTCTTTGGTTGAGTGGCATGTACTTCCACGGTGCCCGTTTTTCCAATTATGAAGCATGGCTAAGCGATCCTACTCACATTGGACCTAGTGCTCAGGTAGTTTGGCCAATAGTAGGGCAAGAAATTTTGAATGGTGATGTAGGTGGGGGTTTCCGAGGAATCCAAATAACCTCCGGGTTTTTTCAGATTTGGCGAGCTTCTGGAATAACTAGTGAATTACAACTGTATTGTACCGCAATCGGTGCATTGATTTTTGCAGCGTTAATGCTTTTTGCGGGTTGGTTCCATTATCACAAAGCCGCTCCCAAATTGGCCTGGTTCCAAGATGTAGAATCCATGTTGAATCACCACTTAGCGGGGTTATTAGGACTTGGGTCTCTTTCTTGGGCGGGACACCAAATTCATGTATCTTTACCGATTAACCAATTTCTCGACGCTGGGGTTGATCCTAAGGAGATACCACTTCCTCATGAATTTATCTTGAATCGTGACCTTTTGGCTCAACTTTATCCTAGTTTTGCCGAAGGGGCAACTCCTTTTTTCACCTTGAATTGGTCCAAATACGCGGAATTTCTTAGTTTTCGCGGAGGATTAGATCCAATAACCGGGGGCCTATGGTTGAGCGATATTGCGCACCATCATTTAGCTATTGCTATTCTTTTCTTGATCGCGGGTCATATGTATAAGACCAACTGGGGTATTGGTCATGGACTTAAAGATATTTTGGAGGCTCATAAGGGCCCATTTACAGGACAAGGCCATAAGGGTCTCTATGAAATCCTAACAACATCATGGCATGCTCAATTATCTCTTAACCTCGCTATGTTAGGCTCTACAACTATTGTTGTAGCTCATCATATGTACTCTATGCCCCCCTATCCATACCTAGCTACTGACTATGGTACACAACTTTCCTTGTTCACACACCACATGTGGATTGGCGGGTTTCTAATAGTTGGTGCTGCTGCACATGCAGCCATTTTTATGGTAAGAGACTATGATCCAACTACTCGGTACAACGATCTATTAGATCGCGTCCTTAGACACCGCGATGCAATCATATCGCACCTTAACTGGGTATGTATATTTCTTGGTTTTCACAGTTTTGGCTTGTACATTCATAATGATACCATGAGTGCTTTAGGCCGTCCCCAAGATATGTTTTCGGATACTGCCATACAATTACAACCCATCTTGGCTCAATGGGTACAAAATATCCATGCTAACGCACCTGGCGTAACAGCTCCTGGTGCAACAACAAGTACCAGCTTAACGTGGGGAGGTGGCGAGTTAGTCGCTGTAGGCGGCAAAGTCGCTTTGCTACCTATTCCATTAGGAACCGCAGATTTTTTAGTCCACCATATTCACGCATTTACCATCCATGTGACTGTATTAATACTTTTAAAAGGCGTTTTATTTGCTCGCAGTTCTCGTTTGATACCTGATAAAGCAAATCTCGGTTTTCGCTTCCCTTGCGACGG